TAATAGAGATACTTATCATAAGATATCTTTATTATAGGTACAAATATTAAATCGAGGTACCCATTCTATGACAGATCTTAACTTACCCTCCATTTTTGTCCCTTTAGTGGGCCTAGTATTTCCTGCGATTGCAATGGCTTCTTTATTTCTTCATGTCCAAAAAAATAAGATTGTCTAGATCCGATGGGACCAAATTTCATCAATTTATTTCAACACTGAATCATAATACAGATATTTGTTTAGTGTAATATGGGACAATATGTGGCTTTTTCCGAACACAAACGAAAGAACTGTTATGCATGCGGATACATGATATCCGCATAAATGTATGTATATGATATGCGGGTATATCTGGTTAAAAACGATCGGCGAATATTTTTATAATAGAAAGTATATGTATCTAACCAATTATTCCTAATGGTTCATATCAGACTAGTGCTAGTTGATGAAAGTTACTTCGGCATCATGAAAAGTAAAGTCAAATTTTTTCTCAATTCCAATCGAATGCAACTGGGTCTAGTATAGTATGAACTGGCGATCAGAACATATATGGATAGAACTTATAACAGGGTCTCGAAAAGCAAGTAATTTTTGCTGGGCCTGTATCCTTTTTTTAGGTTCACTAGGATTCTTAGTGGTTGGAACTTCTAGTTATCTTGGTAGGAATCTGATACCTGGATTTCCATCTCAGCAAATCATTTTTTTTCCACAAGGAATCGTGATGTCTTTCTATGGGATCGCGGGTCTATTCATTAGTTCATATTTGTGGTGCACAATTTCATGGAATGTAGGTAGTGGTTATGACCGATTCGATAGAAAAGAAGGAATAATGTGTATTTTTCGTTGGGGATTCCCTGGAATAAATCGTCGCATCTTCCTTCGCTTCTTTATGAAAGATATCCAATCAATCAGAATGGAGGTTCAAGAGGGTCTTTTTCCTCGTCGTATTCTTTATATGGAAATCAGAGGCCAAGGAAACATTCCCTTGACTCGTACTGATGAGAATTTGACTCCGCGAGAAATTGAGCAAAAAGCTGCTGAATTGGCCTATTTCTTGCGCGTACCAATTGAAGTATTTTGAAATGAACCGAACGAAGAATGAATGTTTTCTCCACATAATAAAAGGAGCTTGCTAATTTCCTTTTTTTTTTAATACAATTGAAGTTTCCTCAGACTGTTCATTCGAGAAAAACATGTTAGATTCCATTTCCTCGTTCCGTTGACGCAACAACCCGCTAGAATAAAACAAAAGTTGGGGAACGTATATGGAACAACTACAACTATTCCAACTATAATAAATATAATAAACTATAATAAGAATACATTTTTTCTATACCAAAACCCTTTTGTATCCGTATTTGTATGCGTATAGGGCCCAACTCAATTCTTTTATACTAGTAAAAAGTCTAATAAGTCTAATTAAGTATGAATTCATCAAATATCCGAATATGTATTTCGTAATACAGAATTCATACTTTTAGGTTAAGCCTCAGATTTTGAACTGATACCGTATTCCTGTGCTGTGGTTAGACGGTGCAACATTTCGAAATAATTAATTGAGATACCCGGAAATTCTATTTACTTAATTTATTTACTTTTTATATATTATATATATATTTCTCTATCTATTTATTTCGAATTTTTTTTCATCCGAAAAAGGACCCTTATTTTATTTCTATATTCCTTAATTCCTTCTGGATCTAAGGAGTCAATTATTATACAAAAATGGGAATAGATCCATAGGTTCCATACCTTGTTATAGAACTTGTGCTTTAGAGAAACATCAGATCAGATAGAGTTGACAAATGAAGCAGTTCATTAACAATTCACAGATAAAAAAAAATGAAAAAAAAGAAAGCATTGATTTCCCTCCCATATCTTGCATCTATAGTATTTTTGCCCTGGTGGGTCTCTCTCTCATTTCAAAAAAGTCTCGAACCTTGGATTATTAATTGGTGGAATACTAGGCAATCCGAAACTTTTTTGAATGATATTCAAGAGAAAAATGTTATAGAAAAATTCCTAGAATTAGAAGAACTATTCTTGTTGGATGAAATGATAAAAGAATACCCAGAGACACATATACAAAATATACAAAAGCTTCGTATAGGAATACACAAGGAAACGATACAATTGGTCAAAACACACAATGAATATCATCTCCATATCATTTTGCATTTTTCGACAAATATAATATGTTTCGCTATTTTAAGCGGTTATTTTATTCTGGGTAATGAAGAACTTGTCATTCTTAATTCTTGGGTTCAGGAATTCTTCTATAACTTAAATGACACAATAAAAGCTTTTTCGATTCTTTTAGTTACTGATTTATGGATTGGATTTCACTCGACCCATGGTTGGGAACTAATGATTGGTTCGATCTACAATGATTTTGGATTGGCTCATAACGACCAAATTATATCTGGTCTTGTTTCCACTTTTCCAGTTATTCTAGATACAATTGTGAAATATTGGATCTTCCGTTTTTTAAATCGCGTATCTCCTTCGCTTGTAGTCATTTATCATTCAATGAATGAATGAAGAACTTATTTGATCTCCTGATATCAATCAAAATTTTTCTTCGCGCATAAAGAAAGCATTTTCCATTTGACTTATTCTTTCTTTATACTTCTACCTCTTCAAGGTATTTGTCCTATTTCAATAGAATTATTTCAGTACAATGGCAGACTCGTGGATAGGGAACTATACTAGCTACCTATCTAATTTATTGTAGAAATTCCTGGATGAATGATTGGATCATGCAAAATAGAAATACTTTTTCTTTTTCTTGGGTAAAGGAACAGATCGCTCGATCTATTTCTGTATCGATCATGATATATGTAATAACTCGAACATCTATTTCAAATGCGTATCCCATTTTTGCGCAGAAAGGTTATGAAAATCCACGAGAAGCAACTGGGCGAATTGTATGCGCCAATTGCCATTTAGCTAATAAGCCTGTGGATATTGAAGTTCCGCAAGCTGTACTTCCTGATACTGTATTTGAAGCAGTTGTTCGAATTCCTTATGATATGCAACTGAAACAAGTTCTTGCTAATGGTAAAAAAGGGGCTTTGAATGTAGGGGCTGTTCTTATTTTACCCGAGGGATTCGAATTAGCCCCCCCCGATCGTATTTCCCCCGAGGTGAAAGAAAAGATAGGAAATCTGTCTTTTCAAAGTTATCGTCCCAATAAAAGAAATATTCTTGTAATAGGTCCTGTTCCAGGTCAGAAATATAGTGAAATCGTCTTTCCCATTCTTTCCCCCGACCCTGCTACGAAGAAAGACGTTCACTTCTTAAAATATCCCATATATGTAGGTGGGAATAGGGGAAGGGGTCAGATTTATCCTGATGGGAGCAAGAGTAACAATACAGTCTATAATGCTACATCCGCGGGTATAGTAAGCAGAATAGTACGCAAAGAAAAAGGAGGATATGAAATAATCATCGTTGATGCATCGGATGGACACCAAGTGGTTGATATTATACCTCCAGGACCAGAACTTCTTGTTTCAGAGGGTGAATCCATCAAGCTTGATCAACCATTAACAAGCAATCCTAATGTAGGGGGATTTGGTCAGGGAGATGCCGAAATAGTGCTTCAAGATCCATTACGCGCCCAAGGCCTTTTGTTCTTCTTGGCATCCGTTATTTTGGCACAAATTTTTTTGGTTCTTAAAAAGAAACAGTTTGAAAAGGTTCAATTATACGAAATGAATTTCTAGATCCAGAGATTCCTTACCATCAAGTCGGTAAAAAACGCGGAATTCTTGTCGATCAATACAATTTAATATATATGATCAATAAATTCTGTAAATCCCTTTGCTTGCTTTGTTTATACTATTTTTTCGGGATGTATGGAATTCTTTACTTGTATCCCATTCCTAGCACTAGACAATAGGCATACAAAAACAAAGAAAGAGGAGACAGGGCAAGGACGGGATAAATGAAAGGAATGGTACTGGATTATAAGTCTTACTAATCTTCTATTCGACACAAGAAAAAGGACTTTGTACCCTTTCTTGTGTCGTCTTGTATCGAAATAATGATGATTTTTCTCTTGTTCGCCAAAGATTACTATTTCTTCGTTTCCGGGTCTATCGGAATTCCTTTGTTTAGATTCATAAGAAGTAGTAGACAAACAAAAAGGGTTAGGGGGGTAATTCATCGAGCAAACGGAACTTTTTCTATTATTCAATTAACTTCAACGTAGAATAGAACTTATTTATAAAAGAAAAAGAAAAATTCTTCAAACAAAAAAATGACTTTAACTCTTTTTATTGAGAAGCGGATTAGATTTTATTTTTACGCATACCCCAATCCTTTTTATTTCATCACCTTTTTTATTTTATCTTTTTTTTATAGAGTAAGGTTCTATTTGTTTAGTATGGAAATGATTTGCAGGATGTCTCATCCGTTTAAATCCATATAATTATCCATAAAATCGATTGATTCCTTCTTGTTGCTTCTCGTAAGAGTTAATATTATATTATGGAGGAACGACAGAGCCTATAAATCAATCAATAGAAATAGATTCCATTCCGTTGTTCAAAAACATCATAAGAAACAAAGGAATAAAGTGGTTTGAAAGATCAGAGCAAAGGATCCATTTTTTCATTTCTACGAAAATTTTTATTATGTTGACTGGATAACTTTCCTATTTGTATGTTATGGAATAGATCAAAGTCTCATCTCGCTTTAAGAGTAAGCACTCAGCGGTACCTTACGCCTTTCTTTTATTATAGGCGTAAGGTACCGCTGAGTGCTTACTCTTTCATGTCTACAATCCAGTTCATCTGATTACTACAGAGATGAACCCAATCCGGAATATGAACCGTAAAAGAAAATACCTATTAAACCGATCACAAGAATACCAGTTACAGTACCTATCAGCCAAAGAGGAATCCTTCCAGTAGTATCGGCCATTTCCCTCACTTTCCTCCACATTTCATCAAGTGGTCATGCTATAGACAAAAACAGGCATGGATAATTATGAG